GTTTGTCCACCACTTTTTATAGTATATGTAATTATTAATTATTGTAATAGAATTTAGAATTTATAATATAATAATTAAAATACAATACGCAATAACTCCAAAAAACGTTCTGATACATCTGTAAAAAACAGAAACTAACACTAGGAATGTTTGACGAACAGTATAAAGAATCATTATTATTTCGACACAAGAAAAGGATTTTTCACACCCCTTTTCTTGTGTCGAAGACTAGGAAGACGAATAAACCCTCCCAGAAATATTTGCTCCCTTCATTTATATTTATCCGTTCTATTTCCCTTTTACTTTTGGATAGGATCTAGCCAAAGTGAAATGTATTAGAATGAAATGCATTTTTTACATTTCAATCTGACAATAGCAACATAGCCCCAATTTTGAAAAAAAAAAGAAGGGGTCAAGTCAAATAGTCTTTCTATATACTATGTCTAGGAATGTCGTACAAGGAATTCCCGGCATCTCATAGAAAAAGAGTCTAAAAGAACAAAATTCTTTTTCTAATTTCTTTTTTTATCATAGATAATTGCTAATGCTTTTTACAAACTTGATGTCGATAAATACGCCAGTCTAGAAATTCATTTCGGACAATTGAACCTTCTCGAACTGTTTCTTTTTAAGAACCAAAAAGATTTGTGCCAAAATCACAGATGCGAAGAAGAACAAAAGACCTTGTACACGTAATGGATCTTGAAGTACTATTTCTGCATCTCCCTGACCAAATCCGCCCACATTAGGATTACTTGTCAACGGTTGATCCAATTTGATAGATTCACCTTCTGAAACAAGAAGTTCTGGCCCCGGAGGGATAATATCAACCACTTGACGTCCATCGGATGCATCCGCTATGGTTATTTCGTATCCCCCCTTTTCTTTTCGTAGGATTTTGCTTACTATACCTGATGCTGTAGCATTATAAACTGTATTGTTACTCTTGCTCCCATCAGGATAAATTTGGCCCCTTCCTCTGTTTCCGCCTACGTATATAGGATATTTTAAGAAGTGAATGTCTTTCTTAGTAGCGGGGTCGGGGGAAAGAATAGGAAAGGTGATTTCACTATATTTCTGACCAGGAACAGGGCCTATGACAAGAATATTTTTTTGGTTGGGGCGATAACTCTGAAAAGACAGATTGCCCATCTTTTCTTTTATCTCGGGGGAAATACGATCGGGAGGGGCTAATTCAAAACCCTCTGGTAAAATAAGAACAGCCCCTACATTCAAACCCCCCTTTTTACCATTAGCAAGAACTTGTTTCAGTTGCATATCATAGGGAATTCGAACAACTGCTTCAAATACAGTATCGGGAAGTACCGCTTGCGGAACCTCAATATCCACTGGTTTATTAGCTAAATGGCAATTGGCGCATACAATACGTCCAGTGGCTTCTCGTGGATTTTCATAACCCTGCTGTGCAAAAATGGGATATGCATTTGAAATGGATGTACGAGTTATGATATATATCATGAGCGATATGGAAATAGATCGAGTAATCTGTTCCTTTATCCAAGAAAAAGTATTTCTAGTTTGCATGGTCCAACCATTGATCCCGAAAATTTCTACAATAAATTGGGGTAGGTCACTAATGGAGTTTCCTATCCACGATTCTGTTATTTACTGGAATAATAATAATTTGACTGGATTAATATATAGGAATATAGGATGAATCTCCGGGATGGGTAGAAATATAAAGTTTTTTTCAATGCTTTGCTTATGTACAACTGCAAAGTAATAAGAAACATTATAATTAGATTAGGTAGATAATTTTTCAGTCATTCATTGAATGATAAATCACTACAAGTGACGGAGATACGCGATTTAAATAACGGAAAATCCAATATTTTAAAATTGTATCTAGAATGACTGGAAAAGTGGAAACAAGGCCAGATATAATTTGATCATTATGAACAAATCCAAAATCCTTGTAGACAAAGCCAATCAGCAGTTCCCAACCACGGGGCGAATGAAATCCGATACATAAATCAGTTAATAAAAGAAGAGAAAAAGCTTTTATTGTGTCACTTAAGTTATATAGGAATTCCTGAGCCCAAGAGTTAAGAATAACAAGTTCTTTATTACCCAAAATAGAATAACCACTTAGAATAATGAAACAGATTATATTTGTCGAGAAGTGCAAAATCGTATGAATACGACCCTCATTGTGTATCTTGATTAATTGGATTGTTTCTTTGTGAATTCCTATACGAAGGTTTTGTAGATGTGTCTCCGAGTATTCCTTGATCATTTCCTCTAAGAGGAGGAGTTCCTTTAATTCTTTGAATTTTTCTAGAATACTATTTTCTTCAATATCATTCAAAAAAGTTTCGGATTGCCTAGTATTCCACCAATTTGTAATCCATGATTCCAGACTTTTTTGAAATGAGAGCGAAATCCACCAAGGCAAAAATACTATAGATGCAAGATAGAAAAGAGGAGTTAATGCTTTCTTTTTTGCCATTTTTTCATCTGTGAATTGTTAATGAATCTTATTCGTCGACTTTATGTAATCTAAGATTTCTCTCACGCATCAGTTCTATTACAAGTTATCGAATCTATGAATCTATTCACTCTTTTTTATTATTATTTTTTTTTATTGTTCCATATATGTCTGCTTTGACTCGAATGGATGTTCTGAAGAAATTTCAATTAAGTTATGTTATAGAAAAAGAGGATTCTTGCGTTTTTGCCCTCCTGCTGAGAAAGCATGCATTTGTCGGCTCATTTCTTAAAACACTTCAATTGGTACACGCAAGAAATAGGCCAATTCAGCAGCTTTTTGTTCCATTTCCCGTGGAGTAAAATTCTCATCAGTACGAGTCAATGGAATGGCTCCCTGGCCTTTGATATCCATATAAAGGACACGACGAGCATAAATACCCTCTTTAACTTCTACTCTGACGGACTGAATATCTTTTATAAGAAATCGGAGGAAGACCCGACGATTTTTTCCAGGAAATCCCCAACGAAAAATACACACTATTCCGTCTTTTCTATCAAATCGATCATAACCACTACCTACATTCCACGAAATTGTGCACCACAAATAAGAGCTAATAAAAAGACCCGCGATCCCATAGAAAGACATCACAATTCCTTGTGGAAAAAAAACGATTTCCTGAGACGGAAATAAAGATATCAAATTTCTACCAAGATAACTCGAGGTTCCAACCAACAAGAATCCTAATGAACCTAAAAAAAGGATAACAGCCCAGCAGAAATTACTTGTTTTTCGAGCCCCTGTTATAGGTTCTATCCATATATGTTCTGATCGACAACTCATAGTTGATCCAGTTGCTTTTTTTTGGAATTGAGAGAATACCCCAAATGAATTTTACTTTAGTCCTTTTGTTTCCGAAGTAACTCGCATCAACTAGCACTAGTTTGATGTGAACCTTTAGGAGTAATTCATTAAATTGGTTAGATCTAAACTAATAACATACCCTTCGTATGATCTCACTAAAGATAGCCACATGCATATAGATAGACCAACTTTACAATTAAGCCGTCCGCCAATTCGGGTCTATTTGAAAATAGCTAGAATATAGCATTTTGGGAGATTTTCGTCGGAAGACGCTTATACCATATTTTGCTAAAAGGATATCTGTGTTATGATACAAGCGTCAGTTTAAAAATGAGATTTTGTGCCCTCGGCTCTAAACAATCTTGTTTTTTTGAACATGAAGAAATAAAGAAGCCATTGCGATTGCCGGAAATACTAGGCCTACTAAAGGGACCAAAACAGAGGGAAAGTTAAGAGTTGTCATAGAATGGGTACCTCGCTTTACTATTTGTACCTGTTATTATTATTTAGATTTTATATTTATAGAATATAAAGATATTATATATAAAGATATCTTATATCTTATTATAAGTATAATTTGATAATTCTAAATTGGAATTATTATTACTTAATATCTCTCTAATCTATTCTAATTCTAAATTCTAAATGAGTATATAATGTAGTTTTTCATCCCTCTACATGAAAGATTTGAAAGGATATGGATGAGATATTATTTGATTCATTTTTTTCTCTTGTCTTCAAATTTAATTTACTAAGCAAAAAGTTTCTTAAAAATGAATTAGATTCTATTTATTTAGTTTTATATATTAAAGGGTTTGTTAGAATCCCATCCAGCAGGGATTCTTAGTCAAAATAGGATTATCGTAAGGTATAGAAAGATAAAATTCTATTATTCCGATAAACTAATTACTTGTTTGCTCAAAATAATTCAACTTCATGTTCTAATTTTGATTCAAAGGAAAGAAAGTGTGGAGTTGAAATAACTCACTCAGAACGCTTTTTAAAGGATTACGTGGTACGATTAGATCGAATAAGCCCTTCTGGAATAAATACTCAGCCGCTTGTGAACCTTCGGGTACTGTTTTATTTAATGTTTGTTCAATTACTCTTTTACCCGCAAAGGCAATGTAGGCATCGGGTTCGGCAATAATGATATCCCCCAACATACCAAAACTAGCTGTCACCCCGCCGGTAGTAGGAGATGTAAGGATTGGTACATAGAATAACTTTTTATTTGATTGATAATCATATAAAGCAGCAGATATTTTAGCCATTTGCATCAAGCTCAAACTTCCTTCTTGCATGCGTGCCCCTCCGGAAGCACACACTATAATAAGAGGTAGAAATTCTTTAGTGGCGTATTCAATCAAACGGGTAATTTTCTCCCCAACTACGGATCCCATACTACCCCCCATAAACTGAAAATCCATAACCCCAATTGCTACGTTAATACCGTTTAATTGCCCTATACCTGTTTGAATAGCCTCGGTTAATCCTGTCTTTCTTTGATAAGAATCGATACGATTTTTATAAGGCTCCTCCTCCGAATGAAATTCAATGGGATCCAGAGAGACCATGTCTTCATCCATAGGCTCCCAAGTACCCGAATCAATCAAAAGTTCGATTCTATCAGAACTACTCATTTTCAAATGATATCCACATTGTTCACAAAGATTCATTTTTGATT